TAGGTCTTTTTTAAATTGATTGATTCAATTGTGAAATAAAATATCACGACGTATGTATCTAGGGAACAGTCGCTTCAAAGTGAATTCTCCCTAGATACATCTATTCAATTAAATTATGAATCTATGCGGATTCCGAATATATATGAATTGTCCTAAATATTCAAAACCCTTTATTTGGACTTTTTCTAAAAAAAACATGAAAAAAATCCAATGGATTTAAAACTTATTTTTCGGTAAATCAATTACGAAATTTTTTTCTAGAATCCCTAAAATTTGTTTGACATCTTCTATGCGAAAATGCTCCATTTTCATAAGATCTTCTTGGCTGTTATTCAAAAGGTCCAACAATGTATATATATTGGACCTTTTGAGACAATTATAGATCCTGGGAGGCAATTCTGATTGGTCAATAAAAATCGATTTCAACGCCATTTTTTTTTTTTTTTTTAGTTTAGCCAATTTATCATAAAAGGTAAAAGGGGGTAAAGGAAACATGTGTTGATTGTCCTCTAAATTTATATTTTCTTCTTTGGTATGTAAAAAGGGAATCAATAAATCAATCAAATTCCGGGAGGCTTCGTGAAGTGCTTCTTTAGGAGTTAAACTTCCATTTGTCCATATTTCGAGAAATAGTATTTCTTTGTTACCATTTTCATAAGAATGAATACTATGATTCGCATTTCGAACAGGCATGAATACAGGATCTATAGGATAACTTCCATCTTGAAAGGTATTTGGCGCTTTTATAAGATATCCGCGATTCTTCTCTATTTGTAATCCAATAATCAACTCAATGGGTTCTGTCAAGCTAGCTATATGCTGTGTATTATCGACGATTTCTACATAAGGCGGTAAGATGATATCTTGAGCAGTTACATATCCAGGGCCTCTGACACAAATAGACGCCTCACAAGTTCCATAGAGATTACTTCTCAATACGATTTCTTTCAAATTCATTAAAATTTCATGTACTGATTCTTGAATACCCGTTATCGTAGAATATTCGTGTGATATTTTCTCAGATTTTGCGCGTGTGATACATGTTCCTTCAATTTCTCCAAGCAAAGCCCTTCGCATCGCAATGCCTATTGTGTCTGCTTGACCTTTCATAAGCGGAGACAGAATAAAGCGCCCATAAAAAAGACGCTTACTGTCTGCTGCTGATTCAACACACTTCCACTGTAGTGTCCGAGTAGATACTGTTATTTTCTCTCGAACCATAATAATATTATTTGATCAGATCATTGAATCATTTATTTCTCTTGTTTCTCTTACTATTCAAATATCTTCCTTTTTTATTTCTACACACGTCTTTTTTTCGGGGGTCTACAGCCATTATGTGGCATAGGGGTTACATCCCGTACGAAAGTTAATAGTATACCACTTCTGCGAATAGCTCGTAATGCTGCGTCTCTTCCGAGACCTGGACCTTTAATCATGACTTCTGCTCGTTGCATACCTTGATCTACTACTGCACGAATAGCATTTGCCGCTGCGGTTTGAGCAGCAAACGGCGTCCCTCTTCTTGTACCTCCGAAGCCACAAGTACCGGCAGAGGACCAAGAAACCACCCGCCCGCGTACATCTGTAACAGTCACAATGGTATTATTGAAACTTGCTTGAATATGAATAACCCCCTTTGGTATTTTACGTGTACTCTTACGTGAACCAATACGTCCACGTGAACCCTTTTTCGGTATAGCTTTTGCCATATTTTATGATCTCATAAATTTGAGTCAGAGATATATGGATATATCCATTTCATGTCAAAACAGATTCCCTATTTGTATATCAGGTCTTTAACGAGTTTTATTATCCTTGTCTTTGTTTATGTCTTGGGTTGGAACAAATTACTATAATTCGTCCCCGACGACGGATTAGTCGACATTTTTCACAAATTTTACGAACGGAAGCTCTTATTTTCATATTTGCCACTCCTTACTTTAATTTTGAATCCACTTTTTGGAAGAAAATAAGTTTCTTGAAATTTTCGATTTTGAATCGTATTCCTACGAAAGAAATGGTGAAGTTAAAAAACACCTAATCTTTCGAATCTTTGTTGCGGAGTCGATAAATTATACGACCTCTGGTTGAATCATAACGACTTACTTCAATTTTTACTCTATCTCCTGGCAGTATCCGTATAAAACTACGTCGGATCTTTCCTGAAACATAACCTAGAATCATATCTTCATTATCTAAACGAACCCGGAACATACCGTTGGGAAGCGATTCAGTAATTAAACCTTCATGAATCCATTTTTGTTCTTTCATTCCAGGTAAAACCCCCTTGAAGTATCAACTAGTAGAGGAAGAACCCTATTAGAGAACCCACCCCTTCTCTTTTCTTTTTCACAAAAAAGAAGTTTCATATCGGATATTAGAAAGATTACCATATATAACACAAAATTTCTCCGCCTATTCTTTCTAGTCGAGCCTCTCGGTCTGTCATTATACCTCGAGAAGTAGAAAGAATTACAACCCCCATCCCACCTAAAAT